TTTCTCGTTTCAGTTGATTTCATTCAATTTAGCGATTGACAAAAAAATTGACTAATTTAGCTCATTTAGTAAATAATAACTTAGATTTAGTAAATAATACAAGAACTAAATAATAAAACTAAATAATAAAATAACTTAGATGACCTTAAATTAATCAAATAAATCAAATACAGGTATTTATTTCTATGCAATCATTCGGCCGAGCGAATTCTTCGTTTAGTTCCTCATTTCGATTGATTGTACCTATGTGAGATAATTATAATAATAAAAAAAAGGGGGTTAGTTAGGGAAGGAAGGGAGGGATTGAACTAGACGTATGGAATCTAATCGTTATAAGACCATTTTTGTGGATTTTTCGACGAATGATTCTAGAATCCGAATGAATCTAAGATACGAATAATTGGTTTACGTTATAAGGGGAAGACATGTATATGGGATATTAGATATTAACTAGGTATATATGAACTAAAGATATATCTAATTTGTCCTACTATTGTTAATTTATCTAAGAATTCCGGCGAAAGTCCTTCGGTTTCGTCTGTAATTTTGAGTTCAATGAAGTTGAATATTGAATGAAGTTAAATCATGAATTGTTAAATCATGATTAAATCATGAATTAAAGAACAAAGAATTCAAAGAATGATTCGGAAGAAAAGAAAAAAGAAAGAAATGGAAGAACAAAAGTGGAAAAGTGGTATGGATTCACAAAATTACGTGGATAGGAACTAAAAAACAAAGAGATATCGAAGTAGTTCTGATAATTCACGAATATAATTATTATTATTATTTTGTTTTTCAATTCGAAGTTCTTAGTTACATGCAATAAGTAAGTCATAATTCATTGGTTGATTGTATCATTAACTATTTCTTTATTTTTTTTTTTTTGGTACGAGGAACTTATCATGAATCCACTGATTTCTGCCGCTTCCGTTATTGCTGCTGGATTGGCCGTAGGGCTTGCTTCTATTGGACCCGGAGTTGGTCAAGGTACTGCCGCGGGACAAGCTGTAGAAGGAATTGCGAGACAACCAGAGGCAGAGGGAAAAATACGAGGCACTTTATTACTTAGTCTGGCTTTTATGGAAGCCTTAACAATTTATGGACTGGTTGTGGCATTAGCACTTTTATTTGCGAATCCCTTTGTTTAATCCTACAAAGAAAAAGCCATATCTATTTATTTTTTTTATTTCCTTGGGTTTGCTACTCTTGCTTTTTCGAATTATATTCTATCCCAATTTCCATTTCTTATTATTCCTCCGGACAAAAAACCATGTAAAGGACCCATTTGGGGAAGAGAAATTGGCACGCCAATTCGTTTTCTTTCTTTATTCTCGTAGTCCAATGGAGCTTTTTTGAGAAGTATTGCAACAAACGCAATATTTCGAAACTCACATAACATAAGATCCAATACCGAATTCTAATAACTATCAGGAAATTTCCAATTGAAAAAAAAAAATAGAATAAAAAAAATATATCTAGATAATTATTCTATCTTTAAGAATAAGAAAAGAATAAGAAAGAGGAGACCATATGAAAAATGTAACCGATCCTTTCCTTTCCTTGGGTTATTGGCCATCCGCCGGAAGTTTCGGGTTTAATACCGATATTTTAGCAACAAATCCAATAAATCTAAGTGTAGTGCTTGGTGTATTGATTTTTTTTGGAAAGGGAGTGTGTGCGAGTTGTTTATTTCAAGAATAGGTTGGATCCAACCAACTGCATTTGATTTTTTGGTATAAGTAGGAAAGGAAAGGTGCATGATTCCACGAATTACTTCTGAATAAATTAACAAATCATATTTTAGAACCATAGCATTTCGTGATTCATTGGTAAATCGACTTTGATTCTCTATCAACCAATAATGTACGACCATTAATAAATAGGGTTAAAGCTAAACCGTTTGAAGTCCAGATACAAGCATGGTACTCTTTCTACTACCATGTTAATCAAGAAATGGTTTCAAAACGGAGAGTTGGGATTTTTTTTTCGATATAAAACACTCATGTCGATAAAAAACGGATTTGAACCTTTTATTTGATTGGAAAAAAATGAAAAAAAAAAAATGTGTATTTGTATTTCATTTCAAACCCCCTTTTTGATCTTTTTTCCAATGCTAAGTCGATGACCTATGTATAAAGTAAGAGTAATTCTTTGGATTTGAGGAAAAAAAGAAACAACTTTGCTGACAATTATTTGTTTGGTCAGAAGAGTCCTCCGAATATTATTTTCTTGGATTAGTGATCCGTTTCAATATTTTTATATTCGAATTCGAATATTACTAGAGAAGGTAGGACAGGCTCATTACATTAACATAAAAAAAAAATATAGGAATTCTGATTAAGTATCAGAAATAATTGAGCGGGAGAGCCAAATGAATCGAAAGATTCATGTTTGGTTCGGGAAGAGATCGTGGAAGTTTTAAAATGAATGGAAAGATAATCTACTTTCATTAAGTGATTTATTAGATAATCGAAAACAGAGGATCTTGAAGACTATTCAA